TTCTCAAATTTTGAAAATACTTATTTCGGATGAGCCAAGTCGATAGGAGGAACCAAATGAATTCTGCAGCATCAACTTCGGACTGCACACATCACTTAGGGGGAATCTATAAAGTCATGTAATGTAGGAGGAAATGAAAAATGGAATATAAAAGAAAATACAAATAACTGAAAAGAAATCAGATTTTTTTACAGTATCTGAACTGAATCTTTCAAGTTTAACCTTCGAATATGTATATGTGTATGAAGTATTAACATTACTCCTCTATAAAAAAGATGGGGTATATCTCTAAAGACCGAGATGTGTATTATTATCTAGAGTCTTAATGAATATGTATTCATATATCTAGAGTCTTAATGAATATGTATTCATATCAATTAATTGGTAGAATAGAGATTCATACAAATCAATCATGTGTCAGGAACCAGATTTGAACTGGTGACACGAGGATTTTCAGTCCTCTGCTCTACCAACTGAGCTATCCCGACTATTCCTGATGTCTCATCCTCATTTTCATTTTACTAGAGAACGTGGGTCTATGTCAATTGAAAGGGTATTACAAAGCCTCATCCAGGTCCTATAATTTGTCAAAAGAACAACTTTGTAAGTTTCAGTATGAATAATCGTGAATCATTCAAATGGGGATTCTTTGCTCAAAGATGTTCATTTGTACATGTATCATATATGTCACATGTGGCATGTGATAAGAGAACAGCATTTCCGCTCAGATCCATTTGTATAAAGAGGAGTGAATGAGAAAGATAAGGACTTTTGAATCGCTAACGAAAAAAGGATAAACCAAAAGGATACGAAAAATAGTTAGGGAGTCAAATGGTCTTTTTGGGGATAGAGGGACTTGAACCCTCACGATTTTTGAAATCGACGGATTTTCCTCTTACTATAAATTTCATTGTTGCCGGTATTGACATGTAGAACGGGACTCTATCTTTATTCTCGTCCGATTAATCAGTTCTTCAAAAGATCTATCAGATTATGGGTGAATGCTTTGATCAATGAATATTCGATTCTTTATTCAATTCAATATGGAATCGATTCACACCAATTCTTCTCTATTATGTATACAGGTTTATCCTTCATCTTTTCTGAAGTTTCGATAGAAGGATTCCTCTACTAATGTAAGACAATCAACTCCATTCGTTAGAACAGCTTCCATCGAGTCTCTGCACCTATCCTTTTTTATTTTCGCTTTCTGAACCTTTGTTTGTTTTCGGAAAACGCGATTTGGCTCAGGATTGCCCATTTTTATTAATTCCAGGGTTTCTCTGAATTTGAAAGTTATCACTTAGTAAGTTTCCATACCAAGGCTCAATCCAATTAAGTCCGTAGCGTCTACCCATTTCGCCATATCCCCTTTTTGAGATGAAAATCTCATTGTGATCTCGTTCCCTTTTTTCTTTCGTTTATACCGGAACCGTTGAATTCGTTAGATAGATGCCGATTCCTGTCTCGAAAAAGTGTTTTCTCCTCTTTGTCTCCGATTTCTTGTCTATATTCTTTCATCTTCTATAGGAGGCTCATATTCAGTCCAATCAAAAACGATTTTATCATTTCTGTATCTGCAATTCAATATTGGTCGATACATACCCATACATCTGTCTCTCTTCCACTCATTTCCCCATGAAATTCGAATACTTGAACGATCGATTCTTTTTTTTTTTCATATTTTTTAATTAAAAAATTAATTAAAAAATATGAAAAAAAAAGGAATATTCAATCGTGATAAAAAAATTGAAATTCTATATCGCTAGATTAATCGTTATGTTCTATAATATTTAACAGTTATTTGAAATTCTATATTCTATTCTTTAATATATTCATATTAAATTAAAATTAATTATGAATAGCGAATTCAAATAGTTAATAGCAAAGATTCTAAGAGTTTATTGAATTTCTATGCATGTCGAATTTATGTTATGTGAGCCTGCTTAGCTCAGAGGTTAGAGCATCGCATTTGTAATGCGATGGTCATCGGTTCGATTCCGATAGTCGGCTTTTCTCTATTTGTTTTATTCGATGTTTTACATGATTAATAATGCGTCTTTGAAATCAAATATCTCACTAAAAGAATCCTTTTCTTTTTCTATATATAGAATATAACTGGATATTTATCCAACTCGTCTCATTATTCTTTAATAGAAAATAGAATAATACTTCAGTAATTTTGGCTTTATTTAGAATTTAGTTCATTTTTAGTTTAGGTTTTTTTCTGTAGAATGAAATTTCATCAATAAGAATTAATATTAATAATTAAATATAAATAAGAAGAAGGAGTCTTTATGTCGCGTTACCGAGGTCCTCGTTTCAAAAAAATACGTCGCCTGGGGGCTTTACCAGGGCTAACTAATAAAAGGCCCAAAGCTGGAAGTGATCTTAGAAACCAATCGCGTTCTGGGAAAAAATCCCAATATCGTATTCGCCTAGAAGAAAAACAAAAATTGCGTTTTCATTATGGTCTTACAGAACGACAATTACTTAAATA